TTCCTTAACCTTCCGGCACTGGGCAGGCGTCAGCCCCCATACGTCGTCTTTCGACTTTGCGGAGACCTGTGTTTTTGGTAAACAGTCGCCTGGGCCTGGTCACTGCGGCCCCCAAGTTTGGGGGCACCCCTTCTCCCGAAGTTACGGGGCCATCTTGCCGAGTTCCTTAGAGAGAGTTGTCTCGCGCCCCTAGGTATTCTCTACCTACCCACCTGTGTCGGTTTCGGGTACAGGTACTCACTTATCTTGTTTTTGAATATAACGACCGGGAACCGGTGGCTTGGCGCCGTTTCGCTTCTCCAGCAGACACATTTCGTGTCAGTTCAGTGTTGGCGTAAGAGCTTTTCTTGGGAGCGTGGCATCAGCTACTTCGGGCGCTTACGCCCTAGTACTCAGCATGTTGCGCCTTGAACCGATGACCATTATTCGGCTAGCTTAGCCTCCTCCGTCCCTCTTATTGCCGATAAGGAGTAGTACAGGAATCTTGACCTGTTGTCCATCGACTGCGCCGTTCGGCATGATCTTAGGCCCTGACTCACCCTCCGTGGACGAGCCTTGCGGAGGAACCCTTGGGTTTTCGGGGCATTGGATTCTCACCAATGTTTGCGTTACTCAAGCCGACATTCTCACTTCCGCTTCGTCCACACCTGTTTGCACTGATGCTTCTCCCTTTTGCGGAACGCTCCCCTACCGATGCCCTAACGGACATCCCACAGCTTCGGCAGACCGCTTAGTCCCGTTCATCTTCGGCGCAAGAGCGCTCGATCAGTGAGCTATTACGCACTCTTTCAAGGGTGGCTGCTTCTAGGCAAACCTCCTGGCTGTCTTTGCACTCTCACCTCCTTTGCCACTGAGCGGTCATTTAGGGGCCTTAGCTGGTGGTCTGGGCTGTTTCCCTCTTGACGATGAAGCTTATCCCCCACCGTCTTACTGGCTGAATGCTAACGTGCCTAGTATTCAGAGTTTGCCTCGATTTGGTACCGCTTTCGCAGCCCGCACCGAAACAGTGCTTTACCCCTAGGCAGTCCAGTCAACCGCTGCGCCTCAACGCATTTCGGGGAGAACCAGCTAGCTCCGAGTTCGAGTGGCATTTCACCCCTAACCACAGCTCATCCGCTGATTTTTCAACATCAGTCGGTTCGGACCTCCACTTGGCTTCACCCAAGCTTCACCCTGGCCATGGTTAGATCACCCGGGTTCGGGTCCATAAGCAGTGACATTCGCCCTAGAAAGACTCGCTTTCGCTACGGCTCCGGCTTCTCGCCTTAACCAGGCCACTGCCTATAAGTCGCCGGCTCATTCTTCAACAGGCACGCGGTCAGAGATTCCATTCTCCTCCCACTGCTTGGAGGCTTACGGTTTCATGTTCTATTTCACTCCCCGATGGGGGTTCTTTTCACCTTTCCCTCACGGTACTACTTCACTATCGGTCACCCAGGAGTATTTAGCCTTACGAGGTGGTCCTCGCTGATTCACACGGGATTTCACGTGCCCCATGCTACTCGGGTGTTAGCGTTTGCTAGAGAGACTTTCAACTACTGGACTCTCACCATCTAAGGTGCAGGACTCAGCTGCTTCGTCTAGTCACTCTTAGCTTATGTCGCTCTCCCACAACCCCGCCTTCCGAAACGGAAGACGGTTTAGGCTGTTCCCATTTCGCTCGCCACTACTCAGGGAATCGCTTTTGCTTTCTTTTCCTCTGGCTACTAAGATGTTTCAGTTCGCCAGGTTGTCTCTTGCCTCCCTATCAATTCAGCAGGCAGTCAAATAGGTTCCCCTATTCGGGCATCTCCGGATCAATGCTTGTTCTCAGCTCCCCGAAGCATTTCGTCGCTTGCTACGCCCTTCTTCGTCTCTGGGTGCCTAGGTATCCACCATAAGCCCTTAGTCATTTGAACAGCTACACTACAATCCGAAACGGACCTAAAAAGATGGGACTTGTCAACATCCACAACACAAGAGTGCTTCGTGCGACCCGTAAACGGGTCAGCGCCGGATCTGGCAACATCTTTTTCTTTTAAGATGTTGCCAAAGAGTAGTCTCTTATTCAATACAATACTGGCTGGAGGTAAGCGGACTCGAACCGCTGACATCCGCCACAGGGTAAGTGATCGTATCCTTCGGGAAACCGGTTGACCGTGAGGACCGGGAACCGGTTAGAAGTCATGTACAATCACTCCCCCCCGAACACAGCCTACAACTCTCATCGTACTGTGCTCTCCGATGGGCTACCCCGAAAAGGATCGCACCACTGCTATAAAATACTATAATGTTTAGTTTAGCGGCGGGACCCGGGACCATTAATTGTTGTTATGGTTATGGTTATGATTCGGGAGCCCCTCTCCGACCCTCACAAAGGAGCGTCCTCTATTGCTATTGGCTATTGTCGCGTGCTTCGCGCCTGAAAGCTCCGCTCCGGCTAACGTCGGTCGCAGGAAGCTACCAAAGCAGGACGCTCCTCTATGGTCGGTCTGTGACCCTGCCTACTGGCGTTGGGGCGATCTCGTAGTTTCTGCGGGGTGGTGATGATGGGATTGGTCCATGGCTTGTTGCTCCGAATCGAACTCCGCAAACGTTTGAAGAACATTCGAACATCCACCAAACCAAATCAAATAATAGGTTTATAGGTCAGGTCGTGCCGAACGACGTTAGTTCCGTTTACGGATCGGAGGGATGAAGAGAGATAGTGTATTAAACTGTTCGCAAGAACCAGTTCAATTCTCTTCCCTAGGTCCATAGGACGCTAGTAGAGCCGCCAACTCCAACCGCAGGCCATGTACGATCTATCCTAGATCTAACCAAGCGCCCATCTTACCTCTCCTACGCTCTTGATCCTATTGATCCCTTCGCGATCCGTAAACGGACGACCGTTTACGGGTCACAGCCGGGGATAGGAGACAAGAAGCACAGTCTTGAATGGCATGTTCCAGTCCTCTTCCCCATTTCTGGGAAAAAGTTAGCCACCGATTTGGGTAAACAATACTATCATTACCGCTTAGCAAACTAAGCATCCAACCCGCAAACACAACGACCCAATTGCAAGGGCGGCGCTCTACCAACTGAGCTATACCCCCCCCTTCTCTATGCTATGATCCGAAACGACGTTAGGAGCCGAAGTGCAAATCAAAGCATCAGCCAAGATGATTGTCACTAGTTTATCCATGCCAACCCCTTCTGTCAATCCCATAAGCCTCTTTTGCCTTCACAGCTACTGCGGGATCAAAATAGATTGATTTGTTCATGCCGATCCGTGTGCTTCGCGCCTGTCTCAGAGGAAGTGCTGTACGAGCTGACTGAGCTGACGAGCTGTTTTTGATGATGCGGCTCTTAGCACTGTAGGAGGCGCGACCAATAACCAACCAATATTTAGGACCGGGGACCGGTTGACCGTGAGGCACGAAGTACACGAACGGGGCGAGTTCCGCAACAAATATTGTGTTTTGGTGTTTTTGGGTCGGAGATGCTAAAAAGCAAACACTCTTGCAAGTCCATACCAGACACTCTATTTTATTTTTATTCTGTAGTGCTGTCGCACCAAGATCTGTGACCAAGGCACGGAGTACATGAAATCTTTTCCCAAAAATTTTTTACAACCAGCCAGGCGAGAAGCGGTGGGTGAAATTTTGACAATCAATAGAATTGACAGCACCGGGCGAGGAGGGACTTGAACCCCCGACTCCGCGGTTCGTAGCCGCGTGCTCTAATCCGCTGAGCTACACGCCCCTCTCCTGTGCTTTGCGCCTAAAACAATTCTTGGAATTCTTGGAATTCTTGGAATTCTTGGAATTCTTGGAATTCTTGGTCGCGCCAACGGGCTTTAGCTTCGCTTCTCCGAGAAAAAGCCTATTTGAGGACCGGGAACCGGTTCGCTTCGCGCCAGTGTGTAACACTGGAAAAATTATATCATATGTTGATAGAGAGAACAAGATGCTGTACGAGCGTGTACTTCGTGCCTGTACTTGGCTTCGCGCGTGTGCTATTGAAACCAGTTGAAGCCATTGATCCGTAAACGGAACTAAGATATGAATGCACTCAAAATTAAAAAAGTGCTATACTTAGGGTCAGGCGAGAAGCACACGGATCGGCATGAAAAAAGTCTAATTCGTTTGCCGGTTCGGAGCTCGGTTTGGAAGAGGCGGAGGACCTGGCGCCGAGCTATCTTCCCATAGGGCTCCCCCAGCAGTATTGTCACCGCAACAGAGTTTCACCGCCAAGTTCGGGATGGGTTGGCGTGTTTCCTCTGCACCTAGGGCACCAGGATTCATATTTATTTTATCCCGAAAAGCTGCCATTGTCAATCCCATAAGCCTCTTTCTGACTCCCGCAGACCACTTAGTCGGAGCTGACTGAGCTGACTGAGCTGACGAGCTGAAACCGGTTTACCGTGAGGTGCTGCGGACCTTAGGACCGGGCACCGGTTTCATTTGAAGAGGCGCGAAGCACACGGATCTCAGTCAGCTTGGACAATTGATTTTCTCAAACAAAATTGATTTTCTCAAACAGAACAAAAAGATTGACAAAGATTTAAACTTTGATACAATCAGTCTAAGCCATTGAAAGAGGAAAGAGCCTTTTTGTTCCGATTCACTCAAAGTAACACGTTCTGTTCTTGTTGAAATCGAAAAACCTCTTATACCATATCTTCAGGAAAAAAAAAAATTGTATAAATACTTATTTTATTACTATAAATACTTATTTTATTACTTTTAAATAAATGAACCCAGAAATAAACGAATTAATCACTCAATTGAAACAGGTTGGCGGGCAAATTGTAAAGACTTTAAATTCAGTTCAACTTCCAAGTACAGGGCATTTTTCTGCTGCTTCGCTAGTGGATAAGGCTCCTAGTGCGGCCGATTCTAGTGCAAAAACTGTTAACATTTTTGTAATAAACAATAATTCAGGGCACATGAGTATACAAATCCCAACAAGTGAGCCGCCAATCCCTGCCATTTCAAGTACAAATACAAAACCGCCCTTGGGATCTATTACTGATTCTTGGTCTTATACTTCTGATCTTGTAATTCTTTTCAATTTTACTGTTGTAGCTTCTTTATACTATACTGCAAAAGAATATTTTGAATCTGTCGAGTATTACTCTACGGATCGCAAGCATGACAAAATTATGAAATCTATTTCATTGAATTATGAACAAGAAATTGAAATCTGGAACTATATTCGAAATATTGAGAACCAATAACTTTGAAAAATCTAGCTAACGCGCCTCTTATAGAGTCTAAGAAAGAAAAGAATCATCTTTATGCCAAATTATTACGGAATTTTTTTAGGGGGGTTGGCGATTTTTTTTACGAATGCATTATTGACCATTTCTAGTAATTATGAACAAAAGAAAAGAATCAATAATCTTCAAGAAGCTGTTTCTAATCTCTCCGAACAAAATGAACGGATTTTGTTACAAAATAAAGAACTATTAGAGCTTTTAAAAAAGAAAGCATAAAGTGCTTTCTTTTTTAAAGATTCACACAAAAAAGAAAAACCATTTATTGTGTGGTGTGAATCTTTAGCTGTTAAAGTTGTCAATAAGGTACGAAGTACAAGCGCGTCGTCAGAAGCGCTTGTACCAGGAATAAAAGATCTTATCTACTCCGTGCCTTGTCTTGTGCTAACTTTTTCAATCAGAATCTCTTGGTGTCTTAAAATTGATGAATAACGAAATAATACATCATCAAGACGTTCTCTATAATGTTTTCTTATTACATTTCCAATCTCTTTTCTTTGAAACAAAGCTAAACAAGCATGGCAATGATGAGAATACAAGTTTTCCCACAGGATATTTGGATCTTTTGAGGCTGCCCATGAGATTATTTTTTCGGGACCGTCTACAAACAACCATATCTTTAAGAAATCATTTTGATGTTTCAACAACTCCACATCTAAAAAACCGTTTTCCCAACGGCTATTCAAGTTTGGTATACTTTCTCTCGCTAATCCACAACAAATCCCTAACTCTTTATCAGGCGAAAGGACTAAAGTAGTAAATATGCTATCGCAACCTCTCCGGAAACGAACATTCGTTTTATTTACCGTGTGTTCTTCTTTTTGAGAAATAGTATCTTCTAGAGACATTGGCATCCAAGGAGACTCTAAGATTTTTAACGCTGTGAGATCAATATCCTTGAATCTCTTGTTGGACAATATTGTAGCGGCGGTAACTTTTCTTTCTTTCTGAGTTTCAACCATCAAAGCAATATTATCAAATCCTATCTCTAACGATAATAGAATACCATTGATAAGAGTATCTTGAGAAACCCATTCTTGATGAAAGTCTCCTGTGCTCAAATTTATTTCATTTAATCCAGCTTGCTTTAATTCAAGCAAACGTTTTTTTCCAACTGTTAGGGATTGAGCCCAATACCCATTGGTCACGCAACGAACCTTGAATCCATGGGAACGGGCCAACTTAACAGCTGAAACTAGATCATTTTATTTTATTTTCGAGCAAAAAGCATTCGCCGCCAGAGAATACTATTACTTCAATTGTTTTCAATCTCGACAAATCCTCTATAAAGTCAAAAATCTCTTGTACAGTCAATCGTTTCTGGATATAAGGATTACTATTAAAACAACAATTCTTACAAGCTGCCGTACACTTATAAGTGGCTAAGATAGTGGCTACTCTAGGCGTTATTACGGTATTAGGTAATGTATATTCTTTAAGCATAAAAAGTTCTTCAATTATTTTTCATATCTTTGCATATGGTCCTGTAATTGGGCATAAAAATTATAGCTTTGAGTTAATATAAGAGCTCTGTTTAGCATTTCACGATCTTCTGGTTCTAAAGAAAGACTTAGTGCTAATTCATTCAAACTGGTTCTTTCTTTTTCTGGGAGAATAGGAATAGGTACTCCAATTACTACAGCAGTAGCTGCTACAACAGCTTCCACGGGCACTGCGGTTGTAACTGCAACAGCTAATTCTACCTCTCCGACACCAAAACCCTTCCCAATACCATAATAACGATCCCAACATTAGAGAGTTGGGATCTCTCCTAAAGATTTTCCTTCTTTAACAGATTTGATCATAGTATCAATATATTGATTAATTTCTGCCTCCGAATATTTCTTTTTTAAAATATTGCGATTGTTCAAATCAAACATGGCTACTTGATAAATCTTTCTCGCTTTTTCTTCATCTCGAAAGAAATGATTGACAGCGTCTATATCTAGATCTAACGGATTTTCAATTACGCCTCTCTTTAAAGCATTATATTATCCGCAGACGTTGCTTGTTCTGTAGTAGGTTGAAAATCTTTGTACAAATCATGTACAAGAGATATTAATTCTTTATTAGATAAACTAGCATAAAAGACTTTATTAGCAATCTCATTTGCATCTTGACTAGCAGGTGGGTGAAGCCCTAGTTGAATCAAAGTTCCGTTTGGGTCATTGAAAAAATCATTCCACTTGTTAGAATCTTTAATTAATGTAGTAAAAACACCATCTACTCTAGACAAGTCTTGAGCAACCTCAAATAAGAAA